GGTAGTGTTCCTGAATCTGAATCCAAATAATGACTCAGAGCACAGGGAGCCATCTCTTTTTTTCTGCCAAAAAATATGGCAGACTAGCGGATATTTATATCTGTTAATGAAAGAGCCCAATGCACAAAAAATGCCTGTTGGGTCTTTAAAACAGCTCAAATCACTTTGATTAGAATCAGTTTGGTCTGTTTTACCGAGAAAGTCTACGGTTCGAGTCCGTATAGCCCTAGAACCCTATCAATTCCAAAATCCTAGTTCATTTTGGAAGTCAAAATTCTAACACGAGTCCGTTTACAAACTCCAATCTAACCTAACCCTAATCGAATTGAATAGTCCTTCCTATGGATATAGGAATGACCAGCCCTATTTGTGCCCAAGCTAAAGTTTGAAAAACGACTAGCTTTGGACGTTTCATTGGCAACATTGTTAACAATACAAAATAGGATTTTCTTCGGATACCATTCCCTAAACCTAGCAAAGGTAGTCGTCTCTTTCCGGATTCAAAAAATCGAAATTCCTACAAATAATTCTACTTGACTGGTTAACTAAGTAACAACCTCACGTGACAGAACAATGGGTTGCCCGGGATTCGAACCCGGAACTAGTCGGATGGAGTCGATAATGTTACCGCTGAAATAAGTAACAACCTCTCCCCAAGCCGTGCATGCAGTTTTCATTGCACACGGCTTTCCCTCTGTATACATCTGAACTTCAGTTCCTTCGTTAGACCAAAGGTGGAATACTTAGATCCTTAGTACAAAAAAATTTCAGAATAAAAATAAGGAAAAATTTTGTTCGTTCTTCATTATTTCTATTTATTAGATTCAATTCTAATAAAAATTGCCATTTACTCGCTTTCAAAACGAATCAGTCATGATTGGCCAAATCATTGATACAAATAATATCCAAATACCAAACCCTCTTTTTATGGAACCTCTGCGAAATAAAAGAAGCTCTTGGAAAGGTCAAGGAAAGAACTTGTTCTTCCGCCGTAAAGAATTCTTCGAATAATTCCGAGCCGAATCTTTTCAAAAAAGCCCGTACAGTACTCTTGTGTTTACGAGCTAAAGTTCTAGCACAAGAAAGTTGAAGTATATACTTTATTCGCGACACAGTTTTTTTTTTTGAAGACCCGCTATAATAATGAGAAAGATTTCTTGATATACGCCCGAATCGGTCAATAATATCAGAATCTGATAAATCGATCCAACTGGCCTTACTAATAGGATGCCCTAATATATTACAAAATTTGGCTTGAGCCAAGGATGAAATCAGGGGCCTCATTGGAAGACTAGTATCAAACTTCTTAATAGCATTATCGATTAGAAATTCATTTTCTAACATTTGATTACGTAGCGTTGAAGTCTTTCTCCGCACAGTTGATAAATAACCGAGAAAGTCAAGGGAATGGTTTGATAATTGGTTTAGATGGATTCTTCGTGGTTGAGACCACAGGTCAAAATAAGATTGCCATAAATTGACAAAGTAATATTTCCATTTATTCATCAAAAGAGACGTACCTTTTGAAGCGAGAATTGCTTTTCCTTGATACCTAACATAATGCATGAAAGAGTCCTTGAACACCCATAGATTGGCTTGAAAAGCCCTGGCCAAGGTTTCTATAAGATGCTCTATTTTTCCATAGAAATAGATTCGTTCAAGAAGGGCTCTAAAAGATGTTGATCGTAAATGCCAAGATTGGGTACGAAGAAAGACAAAGAGGGATTCGTATTCCCATACATGAGAATTATATAGGAAGAAGAATAATCTTTGATTTCTTTCTGAAAAAGAAGGACTTACTTTCTTTGAAGTAATAAGACTATTCCAGTTATGAAACTCGTGGAGAAAGAATCTTAATAAATGCAAAGACGAAGCATCGTTTAGCCAGTAGCGAAGAGCTTGCACCACGATTTCTAGATGGATTGGGTAAGGTATTAGTATATCTAACACATAATTTAGATGTGAAATTTGGTCCTCTAAAAACGAAAAAATGGAATGAATTGATCGTAAATTAGCGGATTTGACTATCGCTTTCCCTTTCTTTTGGCGCTTTTCTAGGGAAGATAGTAATCGTAGTGAAAAGGGAATTTCCATAATGATCGAAAACCCCTCGGATAGGATTTGAAAATCCAAATTCTTATTACGCCCCCAAAGTAGATTTTGTTTAGAATCATTCAGAGAAAGAATCCAAAAATTTGGATCATACATTCGAGTAATTAAACGTTTCACAATGAGTAAACTGAATTGATTGTCAGAAACGGCATTTTTCAACAAAATGCATCTAGTTAAACCATGATCATGAGAAAGTGCATAAATATACTCCTGAAAGATAAGTGGATATAAGAAGTCGTGTTGTTTAAATCTATCGAGCTCTAAAGAGCTTTGAAATTCCTCCATTTTCAATTCGATTTGAACCAAAGGTAGAGGATTTTGGGAGTTATCAAATAATACAGAGTGCGATACAGTCAAAACAAGGTATTTTTCTAGTAAGTAAAGGAAGAGATACCTCGGATACAGGTAAACTTATCAACGGATTCTCGATCCTATCTTTTTCCCTTTTCTTGAAGTAGTTTATAGTCGTTCTAGGATAACAAGATGTTTAGAAATCCTTTATTTTTTCAACCCAATCGCTCTTTTGATTTTGGAAATTTTTTTATCAATATACTCTTTCTTATACACATACATTTCCATTAGGGAATGGAGAATGCTAATATTTAGGATTCATCAAAAAATAAAGAATCCGCTTATGGGATAAGCCCTTCCCGTATTCAGGCACTAATATATTTTTAACGTCTAATTAGATCGGGTAATCATTCAAATTAAGAATGGGAGCTCGTTACTTTTTCTTTCCTTCTAATTTTCTCAAATTTATTGAAGCCAGAGGGCTCTATCCATTTATTCATTCGACCCAACTTGAAAGTAAATACAGTTGCCTCCCTTCCAATAAGTTAAACAAAGTTTTGTCCCGAGCTGGAAAGAAGAAAAGAGTCTCAGAACTCTTGGTTGCTACGACATGCTATTTTTTCCATTCATTCCCTTTTAGGATCAGTCGTGGTCTTCCAAACTTTACCGATGGTATGGATGAATCCATCGCTTCACCCAAATGTGTAAAAGATCCTAGTCGCACTTAAAAGCCGAGTACTCTACCGTTGAGTTAGCAACCCCAATAGAAGAAAAAAGGATGTAGATATAATCCGAATGAAAAAAATGATTCGACGAGAGACTCAAAACATAAAAAACCATTTTCTAATTGATTAAGAACAGAAAACGCAATAACTCAGAGGGAAATACAAAAAATTTTCTGATCACAGAAAAAGCAGAAAAAAATGCCAAAATTGATAGATCCTTCCTTCTGTCATTGTTAGTCACGTTTTCAAGCAAAAATGCGTATATTAAAGCGCATCCAACGAACCCCTTTTTGAAGTAAAGTAAGAAACCGATAGGACGGAAATAGATGGATCCCTTTATTACAATGCATTATATTTGTTCAATGCATTGTTGTCAATATAAAGGTTAACAAAAGAATACCGTGGAAAAAGATAAGAAATTCAGTGGAAAAACGATTCCAAAAAAAGGGCTTGAGTTGGATTGGCACTACATAAATACAAAAAAGTTTCCTAGGGTAAGAAAAAATAAGAAGTATAAAAAGATCTCGGATTTATTCAATCAATAGATCAACAAAATAGAGAAAAGGTCTAGAAGGGGATATTGAGCGCCCCCTTTTTTCTTTAAATTAATTCAATTTGATTTGATTGGGGCAAAGTTCTTTAAAAACTTCCGACTTCTTTAAAATGTCCCGAACAGTTTCTGTAGGCTGAGCACCCCTTTCAAGAAAATATAGAATAGCAGGAACGTTTAAAGACGTTTCCTTCTTTATCGGATCATAAAAACCCACTTTCCGAAGATCTCTTCCTTCTCGTCGGGAGCGAACATCAATTGCAACGATTCGATAAGTCGCACGTTGCTTTCTACCACATCGTTTTAAACGAAGTTTAACCATAACATTCCTCTAATTTGGAACCCCTACGGAATTGATTCCATTATGGAATCATGAATAGTCATTGGTTCAGTCGGTACATAGACATAATAATCTATATTTTTCTTCTATAGATAGATGCTAAAGATTGTTCTGCATAAAGCTTAGCAAGAACCTGTCGTTTATTGTACTGGAAGATTAGACCTTTCTATCTCAACTACCATATATTTAGTAGTTGAGATAGAAAGGTCTAATCTAGTCACTGCGAGAGATCGAAACCTTAGTTTAGGTTGTCATTTTATTTTAATACTTTTTAAAATCCGTTATCTCAATTCGTGAAGTCCCCCCGGCGTTTAAGTAAATGCGTAAATGCTCCGTGCAAAAATCCAACCTCCGCAGCATAGCGGAATTCGTCCGCTTGCGGTTTTTGTACCGCCTCTTTTAGGTGGTAGGCAACGGCAACGTGGGCAGACGCCCACGCCTTCCGAGTTTGGGGGAGACGTTTGATCTCTTGGTCGATCCACCGTTCTCCGTCCACGTTGAACGTGGCGAAGACTTTCTCACCAATCTTGGAGAGGCCTGTTTTGCAAGTATAGACGTGCGTATAGGTCTCGCAATGAATCCTATTGCGAGAGTACGTGCACTCCAGAGTCGGTTTTTTAGAGCGACTCTGCTTTTTTTCCGCGGTTGCTCTATAAGAAAGATCTTTTTGTATAGTCTCGCTAACCTTGACTTCGTTATCGAGCAAAAAACTTTCTTTTTCCAACGAGTCGACAGAACGTCCATTGACTTTCTCTGGCTTCTTCGACCCATTTGGACAATGTTTTTCTATTTGATTTTTACACGCCCTTGGGCAGGCATTGTCAAAATCTCGAAAACCTTGTTCGTGCGAATATTGAAAACCTGGTTTGGGCAGAAGGGCTGCCAGTTTTAGTTTTAGGGCAGCGAGTTCGTGGAAATCACTCGCTTCACAAATCGATTGAGAGTTGTCAGAGTTCGAGAAATAGGGGGTCATAAAAAAATAGCGATTCTAAAACCTGGTTGAAATTGATTCTAACCAGTAGCCTTTCCTAGGCTTTCGAGCCCTAGGAGACAATATCCATCCGGCTTTAATGAATACAAGTTGGGTTGAATGAATAAATGGATTGGTTGAATGAATAAATGGATTAGTTGAATGAATAAATGGATTAGTTGAATGAATAAATGGATTAGTTGAATGAATAAATGGATTAGTTGAATGAATAAATGGATTAGGTTGGGACGGAAGGGATCGAACCTTCGATTAACGGAGCCAAAACCCGTCGCCTTTCCACTTGGCTACGCCCCATTTTCACGTTTCTTTTTTAATATGATTATAGCATAAGAGAAGATAATTAGCAACTTCACGTTTCTTTTTTGGATCAACAATATGATTGTAGCATAAGAGAAGATAATTGTCAACATAGACCATTTTACGAGAAGAGATTTCAGAGAAGAGATAATAGAATTCTATAGATTCTAGGTTTGTGCTAGGAATTTGACACATGTAGATATAGAATTCGACTGAATTTATTGATCATTAGATATAATGTAATTAAAATATTAGATGAAAATATGATTTCTTCTATTCGCCTTTGAGAATTGGAGAATTTTTGATTGGGCAGGTTCAAAGAAAAAGAAGGATTTTTTTGTCTACCTTACTTTCTTCCGTTTTCCTTATATCAAGAACTCAATCAAATTGCCATTATCGCCAAGAACAAAATGTCTGTTATGCTTAATCTCTTGAGTTTGATCTGTATCTGTCTGAATTCTGCCCTTTATACGAGTAGTCTTTTCTTTGCCAAATTGCCCGAGGCCTATGCTTTTTTAAATCCAATCATAGATATTATGCCAGTCATACCCCTGTTCTTTTTTCTTTTAGCCTTTGTTTGGCAAGCTGCTGTAAGTTTTCGATAAGATACTTAATACTATCCTAGACTATCTTAGAAAATGCCTGATTTCGTCGAAAAAAATTTCGAACGATTGATAAGATTAAATAAATCTTTCCCGCATTAATCTTTGAGTCAAAGGTTGAAATTCTTGGATCGCCGCGAGAAATCAAATCCGGCTCGCCACATTTCCTCATTATGACCCTTTTTCCAATGAAAGGCCTTAATTGCTATTTGATTTTCTACAGGATTAGGGTATCTAATTATGGGTATGAAGTCATTTTGGGGAATCAACGACTCTTATTTGAACTGGATTAGAATTTCTTAGGCTTATTTTCTAGTTCGAGAAAGCACTTCATTTTTGGGTGTCAAACATAGAATATGTGGTAGAAAAATGGACGATCTATTCTCTTTTCTCGTTTTTTTCCAAAAATGCTCTTGGAGATTGTGTAATGCTTACGCTCAAACTTTTCGTTTACACAGTAGTAATATTCTTTGTTTCTCTCTTCATCTTTGGATTCCTATCTAATGACCCAGGACGTAATCCTGGACGTGAAGAATAAAGGTTTTTGCGTTTTTCTAGCTTGAGTTTTTCATTTTCTTAAGATTTTTTTATCTATTCCACACGTTTAACTAGGAAAAAGGGGTTTGCGAAATTTGAAAGAAAAAGAAAATATCACGTCCTCGACGAAAAGGGAAAGAGAGGGATTCGAACCCTCGGTACGAATAAGTCGTACAACGGATTAGCAATCCGCCGCTTTCGTCCACTCAGCCATCTCTCCCTAATTGAAAAAGATAATTATAATTAGTAATATGTTCCATTCCACATGAAAAAGGATTCAAAAAAGTCTTTCTTTTGATTCGAAAGATATGGAAAACGTTCCTTAGCTATTCCGTTTAGATAAAGTCAAAAGATCTAATACAAAGAAAAAGAAAGATAAAGAACGAGGACTGCCTTGCTTTTATTTTCTTCGCGGGGCCCTTTTCTTTCCACGGCCTGGCCCGGTCACTACCCAACCGGGCCTTTTGTTATTCCATCCAATTCTAGCGAAATTTCTCTTATTTGAAAACAAAACTTATTTGAAAGTAAAAAGGCTTACTAGATTTTTGGACTCGATTTAAAGCAAGGCCAAAAAGAAAAAGGACTATTTCCATACTTACTCGATAACTTTATAGAACTTATTCTATCAAAAGTACCCTTTCCTACTTCTTTGTTCTTCCTTTTTGAGTTATTAGTTACTTGACTGCTTTTCTAGAATAAAGAAAATGAAACTTTACACACTGCATTTTTATGTTATGATTTGAGCGTTTTTGGTAAGTCGTATCTCGCAACACTCTTCCCGCAAAAGAAAGGTAGAGACCTTGGGATTTATTTACATAATCCCTCTTCTCCGAATCGCATCAAATTGAAAACCCTTGTGCAAAACGTTATCACTATCATTTTCATGATTTTTGATGATCCTATCTTGATTAGCTTCCATCCAATTCCCCTGGTCGACAAAAGGCCCATTTGTATATAATAATGTCATTGTAGCGGGTATAGTTTAGTGGTAAAAGTGTGATTCGTTCTATTAACCTCCTTAATAGTTAAGGGGTCTTTCGGTTTAATTCATATTCCGAAACCAAAAACTTTATTTCTGAAGGGGATTTAATCCTGTCCCTCTGAATAATACATTCGAGGAAAAACGAAATTCTCGCGATTTCGATCCAAAGGTCACTTAAAAATTGAAAAATTGGATTTTGAACTTGCGAAACAAAATTTTGAAATTGGCTCAATACTTCCAATTGACTGCGTATGAGTAAGGGGTCCATGGATGAAGATCGAAAAGGATATTTCTAATCGTAACTAAATCTTCAACTTTTTTTGATTTGTCGAGAAAAATGCAAGCAAACTAGCTATTAAATGATGACTTTAGTTTACTAGAGACATCGCCCTATTATTTTAGCTCGGTGGAAACAAAATCTTTTTCCTAGTCGGATCCTTTCAAACAAATAGAAATAGAGAACGAAGTAACTAGACAGATTGTTATGATCGCCTTCTTCTAGAGGGATCATCTAGAAAGCGAATCCTTTTGAATGGATTCAGACAAAAAGCTGACATAGATGGTATGGGTAGATTTTTGGAAGTTGGTTCACATCTTATCTTAGATCTAGGAATTTTTCCATCTTCCATAAAGGAGCCGAATGAAATCAAAGTTTCATGTTCGGTTTTGAATTAGAGACGTTAAAAAGGCGGAATTGACGTCGACTATAACCCCTAGCCTTCCAAGCTAACGATGCGGGTTCGATTCCCGCTACCCGCTCTATATCCTCTATTATCGAGTCGACTTTGTATGAATAACTCCATCATTAATCATCGAAAATAGAATTTCCAAAATTCTCGTCAAAAAAGACGAGAGATTATTCAATTCTTCTTTTTTGAATCGAAAGGGGACGTTTTTAGACATTGTGTGTTTTGAGATACTATAAATCAATTGCAGAGGTGGATCCAATCTAATCAAAAGGGGGAAAGGGCTTTGCTTTTAGAAAAGGGATTCTAGAATTCGAGGTCCAAGCACAAGAAACCCAGAAGTTTAGTACTTCACCGTGCAAAGGAAAAATTTACATTCGATTTTTGGATCGTTTTGGCGGCATGGCCGAGCGGTAAGGCGGGGGACTGCAAATCCCTTTTCCCCAGTTCAAATCTGGGTGTCGCCTGACTATTTCACATAGATAGTGGTCTATCTATGCATTCTACTTTATTACCTAACAATAAAAAAGAGTGGGCCTTAGTATTCCTAGTCTATTTTACTTGTCTTTAGTCTTTGCCAATTGGAAATTTTTTAGAAGTGGATTTATTGAAGTGGTTCATCAACAGTCTTCGGTCAGAATCCCTTTTTGACTCTGCACCATTTATTCCACTATTATTAGGAAGCAATAATCGAATAATTCTATCATAGAGATAGGGGACATAATTCACATGGATCTAGTAAGTCTCGCTTGGGCTGCTTTAATGGTCGTCTTTACATTTTCCCTTTCACTTGTAGTATGGGGAAGAAGTGGTCTCTAGAAGCACTACTAATTGAGTTGAGGAATCAAACTGTATCAATTCTTTTAGAAATCGTTCTGCAACGCATTTTGGACTATTTTGAACTCTTGAATAGCAAGATCTCTTCCTTTTGAAATTTCATTGAATTCTAGTGAAGGAATGTATTCTAGAAAAGTCAAACGATTCTTTCGGATTGATCGGAACAACTAGATGTATCAAAGAAATAGAATTGGGCCCTCTGTCAATTCCCTATCGAAAATGAATATCGACACTACAAATAGCTACTATGAAACTAATATGGTAGATTGATCTAGAGGAAGTCTCTCGCTTTATTAGAAAGACTCCAATAATCCTAATAGACAGTCCGGTAAGAAAGAACTCAATGAATCTTTCTTACCATACTATTGGATCTCAGAGAAGACTGCCGCTTATATTCTAGCCCGTCCATTTAATTTATTCATTTAATACGCAAAATTCGAATCCCTTTCATTTGATCTTATCAACTATTGATAAGATCAAGTTTCATTCAAAATAATTAATTATTTTGACTAACTGTTTTTACATAAATTATAAGTAGAAAAGCAGTAGGAACTAAAATGAAGAGTGCAGTAGCAATAAATGCAAGAATATTTACTTCCATAATCTCATCGTTTTTTACGTCACAATATCTCGGGATTTAATCCCCTAGAGAGAATCAATCTTGCACCTGTAAATTCAATGACTGAATAACCTCTCGCCGAGATTGAATCGGATCAATCTCATGAATAACAATATCTAAATGATCAACTACTCAATTCGTCGTCGAAAATGGAATAGTATACCATAGGGAGATCGTTTATCCATACCGAATCCAAAATAGGATTCCCGACCCAATCAAAGATTCCTTTATTGAGTAGTATGTAGCATTTCTTTAGTTTCTATAACCTCTCTTAGGTCTCCCTTGTACAATCATCAAATGTCGTATCATCTCACCACCCATCCCTTTCCATTAGTTACAAACCCCCAACAAAGAAGCCAAACAAAGAAGACAAGCAAAGCGGAAAAAGATAAGCTCTAAACGCCATTTTTTAATGATTTGATTTTCTTTGT